AATGAATTGCCTGATGAAAAGGGTTACCTTGATAGGGTAAATCATGTAATAATATTACATTCATTATTAATTATATTTAATAGAATTAAACTATTTCTAAAAGTATCAAAAACTTTTGTGCATCATACACCAAAATATACTTATATTAAAAAGATAAGCTAATTAAGCTACTGGGCTCATACCCCATTTATAAAGGTTCTAATCCTTTTCTTTTTAATTTTTAATAATTCATCAAAAATTATATTTTTCGGAATTTTGATAATAGGAACTTTAATTTCCATTTCAGCTAATTCATGATTAGGAGCTTGAATAGGTTTAGAAATTAATTTGTTAGCTTTTATCCCCCTAATAAGAGATAATAAATTAATATCAACAGAAGCCTCATTAAAGTACTTCCTTACTCAAGCATTAGCCTCTTCAGTATTCTTATTTGCAGTAATTTTATTTTTACTTAATTCAAGTAAAAGAAATTCAAACTACTTTATAGAAATAATGATTTTTTCTTCTCTTTTATTAAAAAGAGGGTCAGCTCCTTTCCACTTTTGATTCCCTAATGTAATGGAAGGATTATCTTGACTAAATGCATTAATTCTAATAACTTGACAAAAAATTGCTCCTTTAATATTAATTTCTTATATTATCTTTAAGCCATTAATTATTACAAGCATTATTCTTTCTAGTTTAATTGGTGCATTAGGGGGATTAAATCAAACTTCTCTACGTAAATTAATAGCTTATTCTTCAATTAATCACCTTGGATGAATACTAGCAGCAATATATAATAGTAATTTATTATGAATAACATATTTTATATTTTATTCATTCTTAACTTTTAGTATAATTTTTATATTTAATATATTCAAAACTTCTCATATTAACCAATTATTCACCTTATTTTTTCATTCAAAGGTTATAAAGTTTTTCTTATTCTTTAATTTATTATCCTTAGGAGGATTACCTCCATTTTTAGGATTTTTCCCAAAATGAATTGTTATTCAATCATTAACTATAAATAACCAGTTATTTTTATTAACATTTATGGTTTTAATGACTTTAATTACTTTATACTTTTATATACGATTAAGTTATAGAGCATTTATATTAAATTATTATGAAAATAATTGATTAACTGCATCTATTTATAAAACTTCTTATATAAAGGTATTTATAATTTGTTCATTTTTCTCCTCATTTGGGTTATTTATAATTTCTTCATTATACTTTTTATTCTAAGGCTTTAAGTTAAATAAACTAATAGCCTTCAAAGCTATAAATATAAGAATAATCTTTTAAGCCTTAGTAAATTTATTACTCCTTTAGAATTGCAGTCTAATGTCATTATTGACTATAAAGCCATTGATTATTTGATTAAAGAGAATAAATTCCCATAAATAGATTTACAGTCTATTGCCTAAACTTCAGCCATTTAATCGCGACAATGGTTATTTTCTACTAATCATAAAGATATTGGTACTTTATATTTCATTTTCGGAGCTTGATCCGGAATAGTAGGAACTTCATTAAGTATTTTAATTCGAGCTGAATTAGGACACCCTGGAGCATTAATTGGAGACGACCAAATTTATAATGTAATTGTAACAGCTCACGCTTTTATTATAATTTTCTTTATAGTAATGCCAATTATAATTGGAGGATTTGGAAATTGATTAGTTCCTTTAATATTAGGAGCTCCAGATATGGCTTTCCCACGATTAAATAATATAAGTTTCTGACTTTTACCTCCTGCATTAACTTTATTATTAGTAAGTAGTATAGTAGAAAATGGGGCTGGAACAGGATGAACTGTTTACCCACCTTTATCTTCTAATATTGCTCATGGAGGAGCATCAGTTGATTTAGCTATTTTCTCTTTACATTTAGCAGGAATTTCTTCAATTTTAGGAGCTGTAAACTTCATTACAACTGTAATTAATATACGATCTACAGGAATTACATTTGATCGAATACCTTTATTTGTATGATCTGTAGTTATTACTGCTCTATTATTATTATTATCTTTACCAGTATTAGCCGGAGCTATTACTATATTATTAACTGACCGAAATTTAAATACTTCATTCTTCGACCCAGCAGGAGGAGGAGACCCTATTTTATACCAACATTTATTCTGATTCTTTGGACACCCTGAAGTTTATATTTTAATTTTACCTGGATTCGGAATAATTTCTCATATTATTAGTCAAGAATCAGGAAAGAAGGAAACTTTCGGGTCTTTAGGAATGATTTATGCTATACTAGCTATTGGTCTATTAGGATTTATTGTATGAGCTCACCACATATTTACTGTTGGAATAGACGTAGATACTCGAGCTTATTTCACCTCAGCTACAATAATTATTGCTGTACCAACTGGAATTAAGATTTTCAGTTGATTAGCAACTCTTTACGGAACACAATTAAATTATTCTCCAGCTACTTTATGAGCTTTAGGATTCGTATTCTTATTTACTGTAGGAGGATTAACTGGAGTTGTTCTAGCTAATTCATCAATTGACATTATTTTACATGACACATACTATGTAGTAGCTCACTTCCATTACGTATTATCAATGGGAGCTGTATTTGCTATTATAGCAGGATTTGTTCATTGATTCCCTCTATTTACTGGATTAACTTTAAATAGCAAGTTATTAAAGAGTCAATTTGCTATTATATTTATTGGAGTAAATTTAACATTCTTCCCTCAACATTTCTTAGGATTAGCAGGTATACCTCGACGATACTCAGACTATCCAGATGCTTACACAGCTTGAAATGTAATTTCTTCAATTGGTTCAACAATTTCATTATTAGGAATTTTATTCTTCTTTTTCATTATTTGAGAAAGTTTAGTATCTCAACGACGAGTTTTATTCCCTGTTCAACTAAATTCATCAATTGAATGATTACAAAATACTCCACCAGCTGAACACAGCTATAGTGAATTACCTTTATTAACTAACTTCTAATATGGCAGATTAGTGCAATGGATTTAAGCTCCATATATAAAGTATTTTACTTTTATTAGAAAATAAATGTCAACATGAGCAAGTTTAGGTTTACAAGATAGTTCTTCTCCATTAATAGAACAATTAATCTTTTTCCATGACCACGCACTTTTAATTTTAGTAATAATTACTGTTCTAGTAGGTTATTTAATATTTATGTTATTTTTTAACAAGTACGTAAATCGATATTTACTTCACGGACAAACTATTGAAATTATTTGAACAATTCTACCTGCAATTATTTTATTATTTATTGCTTTCCCTTCTCTACGACTTTTATACTTATTAGATGAAATCAATGAACCTTCAATTACTTTAAAGGCTATTGGTCATCAATGATATTGAAGTTATGAATATTCAGATTTTGCTAATATTGAATTTGATTCATACATGATTCCTACTAACGAATTATCAATTGATAGCTTCCGTCTATTAGATGTTGATAATCGAGTAGTTTTACCAATAAACTCTCAAATTCGAATTTTAGTAACAGCAGCTGACGTAATTCATTCATGAACTATTCCAGCTTTAGGAGTTAAGGTAGATGGTACACCAGGACGATTAAATCAAACTAATTTCTTAATTAATCGACCTGGTTTATTTTATGGACAATGTTCAGAAATTTGTGGAGCTAATCATAGTTTTATACCAATTGTAATTGAAAGTATTCCAGTAAATTACTTTATCAAGTGAATTTCTAATAATGTAAACTCTTCATTAGATGACTGAAAGCAAGTACTGGTCTCTTAAACCATTTTATAGTAAATTAGCACTTACTTCTAATGAAAAAATTAGTTAAATTTATAACATTAGTTTGTCAAACTAAAATTATCAGCTTGTTGATATTTTTTAATTCCTCAAATAGCACCTATTGGTTGATTAAGTTTATTTATTATTTTTTCAATTGCTTTTGTAATTTTTAATGTAATAAATTATTATTCATATATCCCTTCTATACCTAAATCAGATCTAGTTAACAAAACTCAATCTACAAATTCATTAAATTGAAAATGATAACAAATTTATTTTCCGTATTTGACCCTTCTTCAAGTATTTTTAATCTTTCACTAAACTGATTAAGTACTTTCTTAGGAATTTTAATAATTCCTTCAATGTATTGATTAATACCTTCACGATACCATATTTTCTGAAATAATATTTTATTAACCCTTCATAAGGAATTTAAGACTCTATTAGGTCCTATAGGAGCTAATGGATCAACTTTTATTTTCGTTTCATTATTTTCTATAATTTTATTTAATAATTTTATAGGATTATTCCCTTATATTTTTACAAGTACAAGTCATTTAACATTAACATTAACTTTAGCTCTTCCCCTATGATTATGTTTTATGTTATTTGGATGAATTAATAATACACAACATATATTTGCTCATTTAGTTCCTCAAGGAACTCCAGCTGTTTTAATACCTTTTATGGTATGTATTGAAACTATTAGTAATGTAATTCGACCTGGTACATTAGCTGTTCGATTAACAGCAAATATAATTGCTGGGCATTTATTATTAACCCTATTAGGAAATACAGGACCTTCTATATCAACAGTATTATTAAGTTTATTAATTATTACACAAATTGCTCTATTAGTATTAGAATCAGCTGTTGCTATAATTCAATCATATGTATTCGCTGTTCTTAGTACATTATATTCTAGTGAAGTAAACTAAACTAATGTCAACTCACTCAAACCACCCATTCCATTTAGTAGATTATAGTCCATGACCATTAACAGCTTCTATTGGAGCTATAACAACTGTTGCTGGTATAGTAAAGTGATTCCATCAATATGATGTTTCACTATTCTTTTTAGGAAATATTATTACTATTTTAACTGTTTATCAATGATGACGAGATGTCTCACGAGAAGGAACATTCCAAGGTCTTCATACTGACGCAGTAACTACAGGTTTACGATGAGGAATAATTTTATTTATTCTTTCTGAAGTTTTATTTTTCGTCTCATTCTTCTGAGCTTTCTTCCATAGTAGTCTTTCTCCTTCAATTGAACTAGGAGCTATATGACCTCCTATAGGAATTACACCTTTTAACCCATTCCAAATTCCTTTATTAAATACAGTAATTTTACTAACTTCAGGAATTACAGTAACTTGAGCTCATCATAGTTTAATAGAGGGAAATCATTCACAAACTACACAAGGATTATTTTTTACAGTAATCTTAGGAGTTTATTTTACAATTTTACAAGCTTACGAATACATTGAAGCTCCATTTACAATCGCAGACTCTGTTTATGGATCAACATTCTTTATAGCAACAGGATTCCATGGAGTTCATGTTTTAATTGGAACTACTTTCCTTTTAGTTTGTTTAATTCGACACTTAAATAATCATTTCTCTAAGAATCATCATTTCGGATTTGAAGCCGCTGCTTGATATTGACACTTTGTTGATATTGTTTGATTATTTCTTTATGTTTCAATTTATTGATGAGGAGGATAATTAATTATCTATATAGTATAAAAAGTATATTTGACTTCCAATCATATGGTCTATTATTAATAGTATAGATAATTTTATCAATTTTAACAATTAGTTCAATTATTATATTAATTTCAATTGTAGTAATATTACTAGCTTCAATTCTTTCAAAAAAAACATTAGTAGACCGAGAAAAAGCATCACCATTTGAATGTGGATTTGACCCAAAATCATCTTCTCGTCTTCCTTTTTCTTTACGATTCTTTTTAATTACAATTATTTTCCTTATTTTTGATGTAGAAATTGCTTTAATTCTTCCAATTATTTTAATTATCAAGTTTTCTAACTTAATAATATGAACAATTACATCAATTATTTTTATTTTAATTTTATTATTAGGATTATACCATGAATGAAACCAAGGTATACTTAATTGATCAAATTAATTAGGGTTGTAGTTAAGTATAACATTTGATTTGCATTCAAAAAGTATTGATTTTTCAATCTACCTTGAATATGAAGCGATATATTGCAATTAGTTTCGACCTAATCTTAGGTAATTATTACCCTTATTCTTTTCTTTTATATTAATTGAAGCCAAAAAGAGGCTTATCACTGTTAATGATAGAATTGAGATAAATACTCCAATTAAAGAAGTATGATGTTCAAGTAAAAGCTGCTAACTTTTTTCTTTTAATGGTTAAATTCCATTTATACTTCTAGTTTATATAGTTTAAGTAAAACATTACATTTTCATTGTAAAATTAAAATTTTTTATTTTTATAAATTACTAAAATTAATTCACTATATTCAAAGATTAAATTAATCTCCCTAACATCTTCAGTGTCATACTCTAAATATAAGCTATTTGAATAAAAACAAATTATATACATATATAAAATTATAATTCAAAAAATAAAACTTAATAAATAAATTTTTAAATTATTATTTTGTAATATTTGATTTAATTGAGAATTCTTTACTAAATTATAATAAAGTTGTTGTCCCCCAAAATATTCTGATCATCCTTGATCAAATGACTTAACTACCATCTTTCCCGCAATTAATGAATAATTAATAATCCCATAAGTAGAGATATATGGTATAAATCACATTGAACCTAAAAAATAAGAAGAATGATAATTATTTAAAGCCTTATTGTAAAAAAATAAAGATACATTAGAAATTATGTAACCTCTTACCCCTCCTACAATACAAACAAATAATGTCAATAACTTTAAATAAGAAGGAAGAACTACTACTACCGGAGTAGGGAAAATTAATCAACTTAACATTCTACCTCCAAAAATTCTTAAAATTAATAGACCTATTATACTCTTTAACATTACTCAACCTTCATCATTTAATATATTTAAAGAAGAAAAATTTGAATCCCCTGTTATTGTATAATAAACCAATCGAAAAGAATAACAAACCGTTAAACCTGTTGAAAAAAAGTATAAAAAAAATGAAAATATATTAATATAAGATAAAGAAACAGTTTCTAAAATTAAATCCTTAGAATAAAACCCTGCTAAAAAAGGTATTCCACATAAAGCTAAATTAGCTACATTAAAACAAGAAGAAGTTAATGGTATTATTAAGCTTAAACTACCCATTAAACGAATATCTTGACAATTATTTATATTATGAATAATAGCTCCTGCACACATAAATAATAATGCCTTAAATAAAGCATGTGTTAATAAATGAAAAAAAGCTAACTTATAGTATCCTATTGATAAAATTCTCATTATTAACCCCAATTGTCTTAAAGTAGATAAAGCAATAATCTTCTTTAAATCAAATTCATAATTAGCTCCTAATCCAGCCATAAATATTGTCAATCCAGATAATAATAATAATAAATTACCCATTCATGAATCACTTAATAAAATATTAAACCGAATTAATAAATAAACCCCCGCAGTTACTAGAGTAGACGAATGAACTAAAGCAGAAACAGGAGTTGGAGCTGCTATAGCAGCTGGTAATCATGAAGAAAAAGGAATCTGTGCTCTCTTTGTTATTGCAGCCAACATTACTAAACTACCAACAAGCATTATTTCAAAATCATTCTTTATAACTTCTAAATAAAATACATAATTTCAACTTCCATAATTTAATATTCATGCAATAGCTAATAATAAAGCAACATCACCAATTCGATTTGATAAAGCAGTTAATATTCCAGCATTATAAGACTTAACGTTTTGAAAATAAATAACTAAACAATAAGAAACAAGACCTAATCCATCTCATCCTAGTAAAATACTAATTAAATTAGGACTAATAATTAATAACATCATTGATGTTACAAATATTAAAACTAATATAATAAATCGATTAATCTTATAATCACTTTCTATATATTCCTTTCTGTAAAAAATAACCAATGAAGAAATTATTAAAACAAATGATATAAAAATTAAACTTATTCAATCTAATAATAAAGTTATAACAATATTTATTGAATTTATAGAAACAACTTCTCATTCAATAAAAATTCTATAATCATTCATAATAAAAATCATTCCTATCAAAAAAGATGATAGACTAAAAAAAAATAAACTTACAAATCTAATTGTACAAATTGATAAATATTTCACGGTTTAAAAAGAAAACTTCTTATCATTGACACCACAAATCAATATTTTTTTTAAACTATTTAAACATAATCATAATATACATATATCCCCCTTTAAAATTAATAAATTTAATGGGAATCAATGTAAAAATAAAAGTAAAAATTCCCGAACTGAACCACCTCTAAATGAATACGCCCCAGAAAAAATCTTTCCATGTTGACTATAAGCATATAGATATAAAGTATAAGCAGCTCTAAAGAATGATAATAATGATAATATTAATATAGAAACTCAAGATCAACTAACAATTCTATTAATTAAAGAAATTTCTCCTAATAAATTTAATGTAGGAGGAGCAGCCATATTAGCAGAACTCAATAAAAATCATCATAATGCCATAGAAGGCATAAAATTTAGTAGTCCCTTATTAATTAATAAACTTCGACTCCCCAATCGGTCATAAGAAATATTAGCTAAACAAAATAATCCTGAAGAACATAATCCATGAGCAATCATTAAAGTATAAGACCCACAAATTCCTATATATGTTAAAGTTATTAAACCAGCTAACACAATTCCTATATGAGCGACTGAAGAATAAGCAATCAATGCCTTTAAATCTGTTTGTCGTAAACAAATTAATCTTACTAATACCCCTCCAACTAATCTAATTCTAATTCAAATAAAATTAAACTTTAATCCTATTAGTTGTAAAAAAGGAAATACTCGTAATAATCCGTACCCTCCTAACTTTAATATAATTCCAGCTAAAATTATTGAACCAGAAACAGGTGCTTCTACATGAGCCTTAGGTAATCACAAATGAACTAAAAATATAGGTATCTTTACTAAAAATGCTATAACTAAAGAAAAATAAAGAATTTCATAATTAAACATATAATTATTTAGTAAATAAAAATTTAAAGTACCTGTAACCTTATATAAATAAAAAATACCAATCAATATAGGTAAAGAAACTAATAAAGTATAAAATAATAAATAAACTCCTGCTTGTAATCGTTCAGGTTGATACCCTCATCCTAAAATTAAAAACAATGTAGGAATTAAACTACTTTCAAAAAATAAGTAAAATATAAATAAACTTATACTTCTAAAAGTTAATACTAATAAAATTAATAATAAAATAATATTTAATAAAAATAAATTAGTATAATTTCTATACTTATAAATTGATTCACTAGCCATTAACATTAAAGAAACAATTCATAAACTTAATAAAATCAATCCATAAGAAATTATATCACATCCAAATAAATAAGAAATTGACATAAAATAATTTCTATACATATTTATTAAAATAAAAACGAAACTTAATAAAAATAAAAAACTTTGAACCATTCAATAAGTATTATGTATTAAACACAATGGAAATAAAAATAAAATTCTAATAATAATCTTTAACATTGTAAAACATTAAATCTTTGAAAATAATCATTTCCATGAGTACGAATTATTGAAACTAAAATAGAAAGTCCAAGTGCACCTTCACAAACACTAAATGTTAAAAATATTATACTAAAAAAATTCTCATAACTTAACATATTTAAATAGATAAATAATAAAAGAAATAATCTTAATACAATATATTCTAATCTTAATAATATAGACAATAAATGTTTACGATTAGAAACAAAAGTAAATACTCCTATAATAAATAAAATACTTGGTAAGCTTCAATTTAAAATTGCTATCATTAGTTTTAATAGTTTAACAAAAACATTGGTCTTGTAAATCAAAAATAAGATTATTTCTTTTAAAACTTCAAGAGAAAAGAAAATTCTTTATCATTAATCCCCAAAATTAATATTTTACTTAAACTACCTCTTGATATTATACAATGAATTTTACTATCCCTATTATTTATCTTTAATTTTATTTTTATAAATATAAAGCACCCTTTAGCTATAGGATTAACCTTACTAATTCAAACAACATTAGTTTGTTTAACTTCAGGTTTAATAACTAAAAGATTCTGATTTTCATATATTCTTTTTCTAGTATTTTTAGGAGGAATATTAGTTTTATTCATTTATGTAACTTCTCTTGCATCAAATGAAATATTTACTTTTTCAATTAAATTATTATTAATTTCTTTATCAATTTTCTTCGTAATAATTGTTACTTTATTCTTCATAGATAAAAATTTACTTCTTCAATACCAAAATTTAGAAGTAAAGTCAATTTATGACATAAATTCCTACTTAATAGAAAATTCATTATCCCTTAATAAATTATATAACTATCCAACAAATTTACTAACAATTTTATTAATAAATTACTTATTAATTACATTAATTGCAGTAGTAAAAATTACAAAGTTATTTAAGGGACCTCTTCGACCAATATTTAACTAATGAACAAACCTTTACGAGTTAAACACCCAATTTTCAGAATTGCTAATAGTGCTTTAGTAGATTTACCTGCTCCTAGAAATATTTCAGCCTGATGAAATTTCGGATCATTATTATTCTTATGTTTAATGATTCAAATTTTAACTGGACTATTTTTAGCTATACATTACACAGCAGATATTAATTTAGCTTTTAATAGAGTAAATCATATTTGCCGAGATGTAAATTATGGATGATTATTACGAACTATACATGCTAATGGTGCATCATTCTTCTTTATTTGTATTTATCTACATGTAGGACGAGGAATTTACTATGGTTCATACTTATTTACTCCAACTTGATTAGTAGGAGTTATCATTTTATTCTTAGTAATAGGAACAGCTTTTATAGGATACGTTCTTCCTTGAGGACAAATATCATTTTGAGGAGCTACTGTTATTACTAATTTATTATCCGCCATTCCTTATTTAGGAATTGATTTAGTACAATGAGTATGAGGAGGATTTGCTGTAGATAATGCTACACTAACTCGATTCTTTACATTCCACTTTATTTTACCATTCATTGTTCTAGCCGCAACTCTTATTCATATTTTATTCCTTCACGAAACAGGATCAAATAACCCAATAGGATTAAATTCTAATATTGATAAAATTCCATTCCATCCTTACTTTACTTACAAGGATATTGTAGGATTTATTGTTATAACAATAATCTTAATTTTATTAGTATTAATTAACCCTTACTTACTTGGTGACCCAGATAATTTTATTCCAGCAAACCCTTTAGTTACTCCAGTTCATATTCAACCTGAATGATATTTCTTATTTGCTTACGCCATTTTACGATCTATTCCTAATAAGCTAGGAGGAGTAATTGCATTAGTTTTATCTATTGCAATTTTAGCAATTTTACCATTCTATCATTTAAGTAAGTTCCGAGGTATTCAATTCTACCCTATTAACCAAATTTTATTCTGAGTAATAGTAGTAACAGTAATCTTATTAACATGAATTGGAGCTCGACCAGTTGAAGAACCTTATGTAATTGTTGGACAAATTTTAACTGTTGTTTACTTCTCATATTTCATATTTAATCCTTTAATTATCAAATGATGAGATAATTTATTAAATTAGTTAATGAGCTTGAAATAAGCATATGTTTTGAAAACATAAGATAGAAATCAAATTTTCTATTAACTTTACTAAAAAAAATTCATTAAATTAAATACATTAAAAAAATTTTAAACCCAACAAAAAATAATAAAAAATTTAATGAAAAAGGTAAAAAACTCTTTCAAGCTAAATACATTAATTTATCATACCGGAACCGAGGTAAAGTACCACGTACTCAAATAAATATAAACGAAACAAATGTTAACTTAATATAAAAAAAAAAAGAAAATACATCTCTTCCTAAAAATATTACACAAAATAATATACTTATAAATAAAATACTTGCATATTCAGCTAGGAAAATTAATGCAAATCCTCCTCTTCTATATTCTACATTAAATCCAGAAACTAATTCAGATTCTCCTTCAGCAAAATCAAAAGGTGTACGATTTGTTTCTGCTAAAGAAATACTAAATCAAACTAAAGCTATAGGAAACATAATAAATAAAAATCAAATAAATATCTGATACTTATAAAATATTAATATATTATAACCCCCAATTAAAAAAATAAAACTTAATAAAACTAATGCTAAACTTACTTCATAAGAAATAGTTTGAGCAACAGCTCGTAACCCTCCTAATAAAGCATAATTAGAATTAGATGATCAACCAGCAATCATTACTGTATATACTCCTAAACTAGTACAACATAAAAAAAACAGTAATCCTAAATTAAAAGAAAAAAGCTTTACAAATATTGGTATACACATTCATACTAATAAAGACAAAAATAAAGAAAAAATAGGCGAAAAATAATAAGAAATATAATTAGACAACAAAGGATAAGTTTGTTCCTTAGTAAATAACTTAATTGCATCACAAAAAGGTTGAGGAATTCCTGCAATTCCAACCTTATTAGGACCCTTTCGAATCTGAATATACCCTAATACCTTTCGTTCTAAAAGAGTTAAAAAAGCTACTCTTACTAATACAAAAATAATTAATAATAATCTCCCAATAATAAATAAAATATTTTCTATAAAAAACAAGTACTATTTGTGATAAAATTCACATACATAAATTCTAAATTTATTGCACTAATCTGCCAAAATAGTTTATTTATATTAATTATATTCAATATAAAAATAATAATTTATCAAATATTAGGTCCTTTCGTACTGAAATATTTTAATTTTTTAAAGATAGAAACCAACCTGGCTTACGCCGGTTTGAACTCAGATCATGTAAGAATTTAAAAGTCGAACAGACTTAAAATTTAAGCGGCTACACCTAAAATTATATCTTAATCCAACATCGAGGTCGCAATCTTTTTTATCGATATGAACTCTCCAAAAAAATTACGCTGTTATCCCTAAAGTAACTTATTTTTTTAATCGCTAATAACGGATCAATTATTCATAAATTAATGATTTAAACAATTAAAAGTTTATTAAATTTTAATATCACCCCAATAAAATATTATCAATTATTATAACAAAAAAAATCTATAAAATTATAATAACCTAAATATAAAGATTTATAGGGTCTTCTCGTCTTTTAAATATATTTTAGCTTTTTGACTAAAAAATAAAATTCTATTATAAATTTTTATGAAACAGTTAATATCTCGTCCAACCATTCATACCAGCCTTCAATTAAAAGACTAATGATTATGCTACCTTTGCACAGTTAGTATACTGCGGCCATTTAAAAATTATTCAGTGGGCAGGCTAGACTTTAAAAAAAATTCAAAAAGACATGTTTTTGTTAAACAGGCGAACATTATTTTTGCCGAGTTCTTTATAAAAACTTTTCATTTATATTTATTTATACAATACAATATACTAATTTTATCATTATTTATTTATTTTTATAATTAAAATAAATATTTCAATAAAAACTTAAAATTTTAATAAATAATAATTATTATAAAATAAATTATAACACTTTTATTAATAATAGCTATTTCTAAGCTTATATTTATTAACTTATTTATTTATTTTTAAAAATTTATTTTACAGCTTATCCCATAAAATATTAAAATTAAATACTTATTCAATTAATTTATTTAATTGAATAATATAAAATTTCTAAATTAAATTTATTTCTTGAAAAACTAGATACCTTTAAAAACGAATAACATTTCATTTCTAATATATTATTAAAAATAATTTTGCCACATTAACTTTCATAATATATTAACTCTTTTAAAATCGAGAAAATTATAATAAATAATTTTTATTTGATAAACCCTGATACACAAGGTACAATAAATTAAATTTTCTTTTATAATAAAAATTTTTCAAATTATTTCAATTTTCTTTCACAATACTATTACACTATAATTAATATTATTTTTTCTTTATTAAATACTAAAACAATTCATTTTATAATTATTTTTAATAATTTAATTTTTAAACAAAAATAATTAATAAATAAAATCTATTCAATTTATATTGATTTGCACAAAAATCTTTTCAATGTAAATGAAATGCTTTACTAAATAAGCTTTAAATTGCATTCTAGGTACACTTTCCAGTACATCTACTATGTTACGACTTATCTTACCTTAGTAGTAAGAGTGACGGGCGATGTGTGCATATTTTAGAGCTAAAATCAAATTATTAATCTTTATAATTTTACTATCAAATCCACCTTCAATAAACATTTCACATTTATATTCGTATAAATAATTTTATTGTAACCCATTTCTACTTAAATATTAGCTACACCTTGATCTGATATATTTTCTTTTTTAAAATTCTGAAAATTAACATTCTTATAAAATATTCTAATAACGACGGTATATAAACTGATTACAAACTTAAGTAAGGTCCATCGTGGATTATCGATTACAGAACAGGTTCCTCTGAATAGACTAAAATACCGCCAAATTTTTTAAGTTTCAAGAACATAACTACTACTACCTTAGTTTTTTTATTTACATTTTAAATAATAGGGTATCTAATCCTAGTTTATTACTAAAATTTTCAAGCTTCAATTATTTTATATAAAAAATATATAAATTTAAAATTTCACCTAATAAATTTATTTTTATTTTATAAATAAACAATTTAACTTTAACTAAAAAAGTTTATTTGCATTATTCGTATAACCGCGGCTGCTGGCACAAATTTAGCCAATACTCTTTAGTATTACTATTTCTAGGTTTCCCTAATTAATAATATTAATTACTGCGAATAAAAATAATTTATTTATTATTAAAATAAATAAAAATTCACACAAAAATTTACATATAAATTAAACTAATAATAAACTTACAAGCCAAAATAAAACTTTATACAAACAAATTAAAAATAATAATAAAAATAAATTTTTAATATATTTATTATAAATAAATAAAATTAGTAAACATGGGAATCTTACTCTTAATGAATTGCCTGATGAAAAGGGTTACCTTGATAGGGTAAATCATGTAATAATATTACATTCATTATTAATTATATTTAATAGAATTAAACTATTTCTAAATAATTATAAATTGGTAATAACTCCCGTTATAAATAATATGCCATTCATTATTTTACATATATATTATATTATCCCCTATAATAATATATTATATATATCTATAAATTTATTAAAAATTAAATAAAATAAAATTAAAAAATTAAAAACAATACAAATAATAAAAATTAGTATGATTTATGAATTTATAATTAATTTTCCTAGTTTTTTTTTTTTTTTTGATTTATATATAAAAAAAATAATATATAATTCATTTAAATATACCTCCCCAATTTTATATTGAAGCGTGCAAAAATTTATTTTTGGTCTATATACCAAATAAAATTAATAGATATCTATTAATATATAAATATTTAATTAATTAATATATATCTATTAATTTAGAGTAAAAAAAAAATTTAAATCCAGTTAAGAATATCACTAATTAAATATTTATTAATAATGATTTATATAATTATTATGTAGAAATTGATTGTTTTAAAAAAATAATTTAATAATGTATGTGAATTATATTTATAATTTTATATAAATAATTTATTAATTATTAATTTTATAACATTATATTCATAATTTAATAAATTATAAATATATGAATAAATATATATAAATTATATATATATATATATATGCAATTTTTAATTACCTAAATTTAATTTTTTTTACTAATAAATTAATTTACTATTTATAATTATTAATATTTAAATTTTATAAAATCATTTTATTAAATAAATCACAAAAAAATTACTATAAAATAAAACAATAAAAAAAAAAAAAAAAAAAAAACATGGGAATCTTACTCTT